AATGAATTGCCTGATAAAAAGGATTACCTTGATAGGGTAAATCATAAAGATACCTTCTTTATTCATTATTATATTTAATAGAATTAAACTATTTCCAAAAGCTTCAAAAACTTTTGTGCATCATACACTAAAATATAAAAAGATAAGCTAATTAAGCTATTGGGTTCATACCCCACTTATAAAGGTTATACTCCTTTTCTTTTTAATCAAAAAAATTTCTAATAATATCTTTTTTATTATATTAATTTCAGGGTCTTTAATTTCTATTTCTTCTAATTCTTGATTAGGAGCATGAATAGGATTAGAAATTAATTTACTTTCATTTATTCCCTTAATAAATGAAGGTAAAAAAAATTTAATAACCTCAGAAAGTAGATTAAAATATTTTTTAACTCAAGCTTTTGCCTCATCAATTTTATTATTTGCTATTATTATAATAATACTTTTTTATAATAATTGAATAATTAATAATAATTTTAATAATTTATTAATTTTATCTACCCTACTATTAAAAAGTGGAGCTGCCCCTTTCCATTTTTGATTTCCAGGAGTAATAGAGGGATTAAGATGAATAAATAGATTAACTTTAATAACTTGACAAAAAATTGCCCCCTTAATATTAATTTCTTATAATCTAAATTATAGATTTTTTTATATTTCAATTATTTTGTCAATAATTATTGGAGCTCTAGGAGGATTAAATCAAACTTCTTTACGAAAATTAATAGCATTTTCTTCAATTAATCACTTAGGTTGAATACTAATAGCAATAATAAATAATGAATTATTATGGCTTACTTATTTTTTATTATATTCATTTTTATCAATATCAATTATTTTAATATTTAATAATTTTAAGTTATTTCATTTTAACCAAATTTTTAATTTTTCAATAATAAATTCTTCTAACAAATTCTTTTTATTTTTAAATTTATTATCTTTAGGAGGATTACCCCCATTTTTAGGCTTTTTACCTAAATGACTAGTAATTCAAAATCTAGTAGAATTAAATCAATTTTTTTTATTATTTATTGCAGTTTGTTTAACATTAGTTACCCTATATTATTATTTACGAATATCTTACAGTATTTATATATTAAATTATAACAAAAATTCTTGAATATTAATTAATTCATATAACAATACAAATATAAATTTAATTTTAACAATAAACTTTATTTCTATTATAGGATTAATGATAATTACCTTAATTTATATAATCTTATAATAAGAATTTAAGTTAAAAAAACTAATAGCCTTCAAAGCTGAAAATATTTGTATTAACCTTTTAATTCTTAAACTTTAATAATTAAAAATTATTCCTTCAGAATTGCAGTCTAATATCATTATTGAATATAAAGTTTTAATAGTTTTAATTGATTAAAAAGAATTATTCTTATATATAAATTTACAATTTATCGCCTAATCTTCAGCCATTTAATCGCGACAATGGCTATTTTCAACTAATCATAAAGATATTGGAACTTTATACTTTATTTTTGGTGTTTGATCCGGAATAGTAGGAACATCTTTAAGAATTTTAATTCGTACTGAATTAAGACACCCAGGAATATTTATTGGAAATGATCAAGTTTATAATGTTATTGTAACAGCTCATGCTTTTATTATAATTTTTTTTATAGTTATACCTATTATAATTGGAGGGTTTGGAAATTGACTAGTTCCTTTAATATTAGGAGCTCCAGATATAGCTTTCCCTCGAATAAATAATATAAGTTTTTGAATATTACCCCCTTCCTTAACCTTACTACTTTCAAGTAGAATGGTAGAAAATGGATCTGGAACTGGATGAACTGTTTATCCCCCCCTTTCTTCAGGAACTGCTCATGCAGGAGCTTCAGTAGATTTAACTATTTTTTCTTTACATTTAGCCGGGATTTCCTCAATTTTAGGAGCAGTAAATTTTATTACGACTGTAATTAATATACGATCTGCTGGAATTACTTTAGACCGACTACCTTTATTTGTATGATCTGTAGTAATTACAGCTGTATTATTACTTTTATCTCTCCCTGTATTAGCTGGTGCAATTACTATATTATTAACTGACCGAAACTTAAATACTTCTTTCTTTGACCCAATTGGAGGAGGAGACCCTATTCTTTACCAACATTTATTTTGATTTTTTGGTCATCCAGAAGTTTATATTTTAATTTTACCTGGATTTGGTATAATTTCTCACATTATTACTCAAGAAAGAGGTAAAAAGGAAACATTTGGAACATTAGGAATAATTTATGCCATATTAACAATTGGACTATTAGGGTTTATTGTATGAGCCCATCATATATTTACAGTTGGAATAGATGTAGATACTCGAGCTTATTTTACTTCTGCTACAATAATTATTGCAGTTCCAACAGGAATTAAAATTTTTAGCTGATTAGCTACTCTTCATGGAACTCAATTAACTTATAGCCCAGCATTACTTTGATCATTAGGATTTGTATTTTTATTTACAGTTGGAGGATTAACAGGGGTAGTATTAGCTAATTCATCAATTGATATTGTCTTACATGATACTTACTATGTTGTTGCTCATTTTCATTATGTTCTATCAATAGGAGCTGTATTTGCTATTATAGCAGGCTTTATTCATTGATTTCCTTTATTAACAGGATTAGTTATAAACCCTTCATGATTAAAGGCTCAATTTGTAATAATATTTATTGGAGTTAATCTAACATTTTTCCCTCAACATTTTCTAGGATTAGCGGGAATACCTCGACGATATTCTGATTTTCCTGATAGTTATTTAACATGAAATATTATTTCTTCTTTAGGAAGAACTATCTCTTTATTTGCTATTATTTTCTTTATATTTATTATTTGAGAAAGTATAATTTCTCAACGTACCCCCTCATTCCCAATACAATTGTCTTCATCGATTGAATGATATCATACTTTACCCCCTGCTGAACATACTTACTCAGAATTACCATTACTTTCTTCTAATTTCTAATATGGCAGATTAGTGCAATGAATTTAAGCTTCATATATAAAGATTTTTATCTTTTATTAGAAAATGGCAACATGAGCAAATCTAAGACTTCAAGATAGTTCTTCTCCCTTAATAGAACAATTAAATTTTTTTCATGATCATACTCTTTTAATTTTAATTATAATTACTGTATTAATTGCTTATATTATATTTATGTTATTTTTTAATAAATTTACAAATCGATATTTACTTCACGGACAAACAATTGAAATCATTTGAACTATTCTGCCCGCAGTAATTTTAATATTTATTGCTTTTCCTTCTTTACGACTATTATACTTAATAGATGAAATTAACTCTCCTTTAATTACTTTAAAAGCTATTGGTCACCAATGATACTGAAGTTATGAATATTCTAATTTTTTAAATCTAGAATTTGATTCTTATATAATCCCCACAAATGAACTTGATACAAATGGCTTCCGATTATTAGATGTCGATAACCGAATTATTTTACCTATAAATAATCAAATTCGAATTTTAGTAACTGCAACAGATGTAATCCATTCCTGAACTGTTCCTTCCTTAGGAGTAAAAATTGACGCAACACCTGGTCGTTTAAATCAAACTAATTTTTTAATTAATCAACCTGGATTATTTTTTGGGCAATGTTCAGAAATTTGTGGAGCTAATCATAGTTTTATACCAATTGTAATTGAAAGAATTCCTATAAATTATTTCATTAAATGAGTTTCTTCTCAAATAAATTCATTAGATGACTGAAAGCAAGTAATGATCTCTTAAATCATCTAATAGTAAATTAGCACTTACTTCTAATGAATAAATTATTCCAAAAAAAATTAGTTTTATAAAAACCTTAGTATGTCAAACTAAAAAAATTAGTATAAATCTAATATTTTTTAATTCCTCAAATAGCCCCTATTAGATGATTAACTTTATTTTTAATTTTTTCAATTACATTAGTAATTTTTAATATTAAAAATTACTTTTGTTTTTCATATAACACAAATAATAATACCCAAAATATAAATATTAAACAATATAAAATAAATTGAAAATGATAACAAATCTATTTTCTGTATTCGACCCTTCAACTACTATTTTAAACTTATCATTAAACTGATTAAGTACTTTTTTAGGCCTCTTAATTATCCCCTCTATATTTTGATTAATACCTAATCGATTCCAAATTATCTGAAATAATATTCTTATAACACTTCATAAAGAATTTAAAACACTTTTAGGGCCTAATGGTCATAATGGAAGAACATTAATATTTATTTCTTTATTTTCATTAATTATATTTAATAATTTTTTAGGATTATTCCCATATATTTTTACTAGTACAAGCCATTTAACTTTAACTTTAACTCTTGCATTCCCTTTATGATTAAGCTTTATACTTTATGGTTGAATTTCTCATACACAACATATATTTGCTCATTTAGTGCCTCAAGGAACTCCTCCTGTATTAATGCCTTTTATAGTATGCATTGAAACTATTAGTAATGTAATTCGTCCTGGAACATTAGCTGTTCGACTAACAGCAAATATAATTGCAGGACATTTATTAATAACACTCTTAGGTAATACTGGCCCAATATCCACGTCATACGTTATTTTATCATTAATTTTAATTACTCAAATTGCCTTATTAGTATTAGAATCAGCAGTCGCAATTATTCAATCATATGTATTTGCCGTATTAAGAACTCTTTATTCAAGAGAAGTTAATTAATTTATGTCAACACATGCAAATCACCCCTTTCATCTAGTAGATTATAGACCATGACCTCTAACAGGGGCTATTGGAGCTATAACAACAGTTACAGGCCTTGTACAATGATTCCATCAATATGATATTTCATTATTTTTATTAGGTAATATCATTACTATATTAACTATATATCAATGATGACGAGATATTTCTCGAGAAGGAACTTTTCAAGGACTACATACTATCCCAGTTACTTTAGGACTACGATGAGGAATAATTTTATTTATTATTTCAGAAGTATTTTTTTTTATTTCTTTTTTCTGAGCTTTTTTTCATAGTAGTTTATCTCCAACAATTGAATTAGGAATACTATGACCTCCAATTGGAATTATTGCCTTTAACCCCTTTCAAATTCCTCTTTTAAATACTGCTATTTTATTAGCCTCAGGAGTAACAGTAACATGAGCCCATCATAGTTTAATAGAAAATAATCATACTCAAACTACACAAAGTTTATTCTTTACAGTTTTATTAGGAATCTATTTTTCTATACTTCAAGCTTATGAATATATTGAAGCTCCTTTTACAATTGCAGATAATGTTTACGGATCTACATTTTTTGTAGCAACAGGATTCCACGGACTTCATGTTTTAATTGGAACGTCATTCTTACTAATTTGTTTAATTCGTCATATAAATTATCATTTTTCTAAAAGTCATCACTTTGGATTTGAAGCAGCAGCTTGATACTGACATTTTGTTGACGTAGTTTGACTATTTTTATATATTTCAATCTATTGATGAGGTAGTTAATTTATAAAGTATATAATTGTATATGTGACTTCCAATCACAAGGACTAAATAAATTTAGTATAAATAATCATTATATTATTAATAATTAGATGTATAATTTTCATTATTACCATTATTGTAATAATACTAGCAACAATTCTATCAAAAAAAACTATTATTGATCGAGAAAAATCATCTCCGTTTGAATGTGGATTTGACCCTATAAATTACTCTCGCTTACCTTTTTCATTACGCTTTTTTTTAATTGCAATTATTTTTTTAATTTTCGATGTAGAAATCGCCTTAATCCTCCCTATAATTTTAATTATCAAATCTTCAAATATAATCAATTGATCTATTACTAGTTTATTTTTTATTCTTATTTTATTATTAGGGCTATACCATGAATGAAATCAAGGGGCTTTAGAATGAAATAATTAATAAATATGAAGCGATTTATTGCAATTAGTTTCGACCTAATTTTAGGTGAAATTCACCCATATTTTAGGATAATAGTTAACTATAACATTTAATTTGCATTTAAAAAGTATTGAAATTTAATCAATTTATCTTATATTTAATTGAAACCAAAAAGAGGTATATCACTGTTAATGATATCAGTGAATGATTACATTCCAATTAAGAAATATAAATGGAATTAAACCATTAAAGACAAAAGTTAGCAGCTTTTTCTTGATCTACATATTTCTTATTATTTAATAAAATTTATATAGTTTAAATCAAAACATTACATTTTCACTGTAAAAATAAAAATTCTATTTTTTATAAATAAAATTACTACTAATCTATATTTAAAAATTATTATTAATTTCCCTAACATCTTCAATGTTATACTCTAAATATAAGCTATTTAAATTTTATTTTTTTTATTTAAAAAATAATATTATTACTACTAAAATAATTACTCATAATATATAACTTAATAAATAAATTTTTAAATTATTATTCTGAAATTCTTGAACATATAATGAATAATTTTTTAATTGATTATATAACATTTGTCCTCCAAAATATTCACTTCAACCTTGATCAAAATTTTTATAAGAATTTATCCCTAAAATTAATGGTAATTTAATAACCCCAATAGTTGAAATTATTGGTATAAACCATATCCCCCCTGAAAAAAATCTAAAATTATAAAATTTTAAAGATTTATTAAAAAAAAATAATTTTACATTTCTTAACAAATACCCTATAACTCCTCCAAAAATACAAACAAATAAAGTTAACAATTTTATATAAAAAGGTAAACAAATCATTTCAGGATTAAAAAATATTAATCAATTTAGTATACTACCCCCAATAATAGCTATAACTATTAATAAAAAAATTCTAAAAGATATAGTTCATCCCTTATCATTTAATATATTTAAAGAAACTATATTAAAATCCCCAGTTATTGAATAATAAACTAACCGAAAAGAATAACATACTGTTAAACCAGTAGAAAAAAAAAAAAGAAAAAAAGAAAAAAAATTAATATAAGATAATATAACAGTTTCTAAAATTAAATCCTTTGAATAAAATCCTGCTAAAAAAGGTATTCCACATAAAGCTAAATTAGCAATATTAAAACATCTACATGTTAATGGTATACTTATTCTTAATCCTCCTATAAAACGAATATCTTGAGCATTTTTTGTATTATGAATAATAACCCCCGCACACATAAATAATAAAGCCTTAAATAAAGCATGAGTTAATAAATGAAAAAAAGCTAATTTTAAAAATCCTATTGATAAAATGCTTATTATTAACCCTAATTGACTTAGAGTCGATAAAGCAATGATTTTTTTTAAATCAAATTCAAAATTTGCCCCTAACCCAGCTATAAATATAGTTAGCCCAGAAACTAGTAACATAAATTGACCCAAAAAAGAATTTTCTAAAAGTACATTAAATCGAATTAATAAATAAACCCCAGCAGTTACTAAAGTAGAAGAATGAACTAAAGCAGAGACAGGGGTAGGAGCAGCTATAGCAGCAGGTAACCAAGAAGAAAAAGGAATTTGAGCTCTTTTAGTTATAGCTGCTAAAATAACTAATCCCCCAATAATAGTTATTTCAAAGTTATTTTTTATTATATCTAAATAAAAAATATAATTTCAACTTCCATAATTTAATATTCAAGCAATAGCTAATAATAAAGCCACATCTCCAATTCGATTTGATAAAGCAGTCAATATTCCAGCATTATAAGACTTCACATTTTGAAAATAAATAACTAAACAATAAGAAACTAATCCTAACCCGTCTCATCCTAATAAAATACTAATTAAATTTGGTCTAATAATTAATATTATTATTGAAAAAACAAACATTAAAACCAATAAAATAAACCGATTGACATTAAAATCTCTTTCTATATATTGGTTTCTATAAAAAATTACTAAAGAAGAAATCAATAAAACAAAAGATATAAATATTAAACTTATTCAATCAAACAAAAAAGTTATTACAATAGACATAGAATGTAAAGAAACAATCTCTCATTCAATAAAATATACTAAGTCCTTTAATAAAAATTTTAATCTCAAAATAAATAAAATTAATCTAATAGAAATTAATATATAAAATCTATTTTTACAATAATTAACTAGATAATTCACGATCTAAAATGAAACTTCATATCATTGACACCACAAATCAATATTTTTTTTAAACTATTTAAATAAATACTTTATTAAAGTCACAATATACAAAAATTACTTTTTATAATTAATAAATTTAAAGGTAATCAATGCAATATTAATAATAAAAACTCACGGACAGAGCCTGAAGAAAAAAAATAAACCCCAGAATAAATTTTACCATGTTGTCTATAAGCAAATAAATATAAAGTATAAGCTGCTCTAAAAAAAGATAAAAAAGCTAAACTAATTATAGTTAATCAAGACCAACTAACAATTCTATTTAATAAAGAAATTTCTCCCAATAAATTTAATGTAGGAGGAGCAGCTATATTACCAGAACATAATAAAAATCACCATAAAGATAAACTAGGTATAAAATTTAATATCCCTTTATTAATTAATAAACTCCGACTCCCTATTCGTTCATAAGAAATATTTGCTAAACAAAATAACCCTGAAGAACATAATCCATGAGCAATTATTAAAGTATAAGATCCATTTAATCCCCAATAAGTTATTGTTATTAAACCTCTCAATACAATTCCCATATGAGCTACTGAAGAATAAGCAATTAAAGCCTTTAAATCTATTTGTCATAAACAAATTAATCTAACCAAAACACCTCCAATTAAACTAATTCTAATTCAAATAAAATTAAACTTTATACCTAAAATTTGTAACATAAAAAAAACTCGTAATAAACCATACCCCCCTAACTTTAATAAAACTCCTGCTAAAATTATAGACCCAGAAACAGGAGCTTCAACATGAGCTTTTGGTAATCATAAATGCACTAAAAATATTGGTATCTTAACTAAAAAAGCAAAAATTATACATAAATATAAAAAATCTAAATTATATAAATTCTTATAACTTAAAACAATAAAATTTATAGAATAAGAACTACTTTTAATAAAAAAAATCCCAATTAATAAAGGTAAAGAAGCTAATAAAGTATAAAACAATAAATAAATTCCAGCCTGTAAACGCTCAGGTTGATACCCCCATCCCAAAATTAAAAATAATGTTGGGATTAAACTTCTTTCAAAAAATAAATAAAATATAAATATTCTTATAGAACTAAAAGTAAAAATTAATATTAATAATAAAAAAATAATTATAAATAAAAATAAATTAACATAATTATCAACACGAACTACTCTCTCTCTTGCTATTAATATTAACCCACAAATTCAAAAACTCAATAAAATAAGACCATATGAAATTATATCTATTCCAAAATAATAAGAAATATCACAAAAATAATAATTTGAACTAACCTTAATTATAAACAACCCGGTTGCTAAAAAAACTAAATTTTGAACCATTCAGTAAATATTTTTTTTAAAAAAAAGAAAAAAAATAAACATTACTAAAAAAATAAATTTTAACATTGTAAAATAGAGAAACTTTGAAAATAATCATTACCATGAGTCCGAATTATAGATACCAAAATAGATAAACCTAAAACACCTTCACACACACAAAATGTCAAAAAAAATATTCTAAAATATCTTTCATAATTTATAAAATTTAAATACAAAAATAATAATAAAAATAATATTAATACTATAAATTCTAATCTTAATAAAGTACATAATAAATGTTTTCGTCTAGAAATAAAAACAATACACCCAAATAAAAATATAATGATTATTAAATAACTTATATATAAATTTACCATTAGTTTTAATAGTTTAAAAAAAACATTAGTCTTGTAAACTAAAAATAAAAAATTTTTTTTTTAAAACTTCAAGAAAAAAGAAACTTCCTCTTCACTAACTCCCAAAGTTAATATTTTATTATAAACTATTTCTTGATATTATACTATTTTTTATATTAAGATCTTTTATTACTAGATTTATTTTTATACAAATAAAACACCCATTAGCAATAGGACTTATACTTCTTATTCAAACATTATTAACATCTTTATTAACAGGGATATACGTAAAGACATTTTGATTTTCTTATGTATTATTCCTAATTTTTATAGGAGGAATATTAGTTCTATTTATTTATGTAACTTCTCTTTCTTCAAATGAAATATTTTCAATATCTTTTAAATTATCATTTATAACAATTATTATAATAATAATTTTTATAAGTTTTTCTTTTTTTATAGATAAATCTTTAATTGAAACTTTTGTAAATAATAATGAAATAAGTAAATTTTTTATAAATTCACTAATACCAGAAAATTCAATAGAATTAAACAAAATATACAATTTTCCAACAAATTTAATTACCTTATTATTAATTAATTATTTATTTTTAACTTTATTAGTAACAGTAAAAATTACAAAAAAAAATTATGGACCATTACGCCCAATAAATTAATGTCTAAATCTTTACGAAAAACTCACCCTTTATTAAAAATTGCCAATAATGCTTTAGTTGATTTACCAGCTCCTTCTAATATTTCAGCTTGATGAAACTTTGGGTCACTTTTAGGCCTATGTCTAATTATTCAAATTTTAACTGGCTTATTCCTAGCTATACATTATACAGCTGACATCGAAACAGCCTTTAATAGAGTAAATCATATTTATCGTGATGTCAATAACGGTTGATTCCTTCGAATTTGCCATGCTAATGGAGCATCTTTTTTTTTTGCTTGTTTATTTATTCATGTAGGACGAGGAGTATACTATAATTCTTATTTATTTGTGCCTACTTGAATAATTGGAGTAATTATTTTATTTATAGTAATAGCTACTGGATTTTTAGGGTATGTCCTTCCTTGAGGACAAATATCTTTTTGAGGAGCTACAGTAATTACTAATTTATTATCAGCCGTTCCCTATTTAGGAACTGACTTAGTTCAATGAATTTGAGGGGGATTCGCTGTCGATAATGCAACTTTAACACGATTTTTTACATTTCATTTTATTTTACCTTTTATTGTTTTAGCTTTAACAATAATTCATTTATTATTTTTACATCAAACAGGATCAAACAATCCCTTAGGTCTAAATAGTAATGTAGACAAAATTCCATTTCATCCTTACTTTATTTACAAGGATGTTGTTGGGTTTGTAATTTTCATTTGAATTTTAATTGGATTTATTTGAAAATTTAATTATTTACTAATAGACCCAGAAAATTTCATTCCTGCTAATCCTTTAGTAACTCCAGTTCATATTCAACCAGAATGATATTTTTTATTTGCTTATGCAATTTTACGATCAATTCCTAACAAATTAGGAGGAGTAATTGCATTAGTCTTATCAATTGCAATTTTAATAATTTTACCTTTTACTCATATTAGCAAATTCCGAGGATTACAATTTTACCCATTAAACCAAATTTTATTTTGAAATATAGTAATTATTGCATCTTTATTAACATGAATTGGAGCTCGTCCTGTAGAAGACCCCTATGTTTTAACAGGTCAAATTTTAACAGTCTTATATTTTTCTTATTTTTTAATTAATCCTCTAATAACAAAATATTGAGACAAATTATTAAATTAAAAAAAATTAATAAGCTTTTACAGCATATGTCTTGAAAACATAAGAAAGAAGCTTTACCCTTCTATTAATTTTAAATACTAAAAACTATTCATTAAAATAAAAATGATAAAATAAAAATTTTTAACCCAATAAAAAAAAATAAATAATTTAAAGACATAGGTAAAAATCTTTTTCAAGCTAAATATATTAATTTATCATAACGAAATCGAGGTAAAGTCCCCCGTACTCAAATAAATAAAAAAGAAATAAACACTAATTTAAAAAAAAATATAATTCTATAAATGTCACTTCCTAAAAAAATTACACTAAATAATATTCTCATAAATAAAATTCTTGAATATTCAGCTAAAAAAATTAATGCAAACCCCCCTCTTCTATATTCAACATTAAATCCCGAAACTAATTCAGACTCTCCTTCAGCAAAATCAAAAGGGGTTCGATTAGTCTCTGCTAAACATGAAGCAAATCAAACTAAAGCTAAAGGAAAACAAAAAACAATAAATCAAATATATTTTTGATATAAATAAAAATTTAAAAAATTATAATTTCCAATTAAAAAAATAAAACTTAGTAAAATTAAAGCTAATCTCACTTCATAAGAAATAGTTTGTGCTACAGCTCGTAAACCTCCTAATAAAGCATAATTAGAATTTGAAGACCACCCAGCCACTATTACTGTATAAACCCCTAAACTAGTAATACATAAAAAAAACAAAACTCCTAAATTAAAAGAATATAATTTAACTAAATAAGGTATACACATTCAAATCAATAAAGACAAGAATAGAGAAAAAATAGGAGAAAAATAATAAAAAATATAATTAGATAATAAAGGGTATGTTTGTTCCTTAGTAAATAACTTTACAGCATCTCTAAAAGGCTGTAATAGCCCTATAAATCCTACTTTATTAGGCCCTTTACGAATTTGAATATAGCCTAAAACCTTACGCTCTAATAAAGTTAAAAAAGCAACCCCAACTATTACACAAATAACTAATAATAAACTTCCAATTAATGATAATAAATAATCTATAAAAAACAATACTATTTATAATTAATTAAATTATATAAATAAATTCTAAATTTATTGCACTAATCTGCCAAAATAGTTTATTAAATATTAATATTATTCATAACTTTAAAATCTATATTTTTTATACTAGGTCCTTTCGTACTATAATATAATAATTTTATTAAGGATAGAAACCAACCTGGCTCACGCCGGTTTGAACTCAGATCATGTAAGAATTCAAAGGTCGAACAGACCTAAACTTTAAACTTCTACACCTAAAAATAACTCTTAATCCAACATCGAGGTCGCAATCTTTTTTGTCGATATGAACTCTAAAAAAAAATTACGCTGTTATCCCTAAGGTAACTTAATTTTTTAATCAATAAAACTGGATCAATTATTCATATATTAATGTAAATAAATTATAAAAGTTATTTAAATTTTAATACCACCCCAGCAAAATTTTTTATTAAATTATAAATTTAATTATTCTTTTTAATTTATAATTAAAAAAAATAAAGATCTATAGGGTCTTCTCGTCCTTTAACTACATTTTAACTTTTTAATTAAAAAATAAAATTCTATAAAAATTTAAAAAAGACAGTATATATCTCATTCAACCATTCATACAAGCCTCCAATTAAAAGACTATTGATTATGCTACCTTCGCACAGTCAAAATACTGCGGCCCTTTAATACTATCAGTGGGCAGGTTAGACTTTAAATTAAACTCAAAAAGACATGTTTTTGATAAACAGGTGAATATATTATAATTTGCCGAATTCCTTATTTAAACCTTTCAATTAAAATAACTTAAATAAATTCTGTATACTAATTTTATCATAATTAATAAATTTATATAATTAAAATTTATATTTTAATAAATAATTTAATTTAACAATAAATAATAAAAAATTTAAAATAAATTATAACAAATTTATTAATGATAACTATTTTTAAGCTTACATTTATTTAAATATTTTATTTTAAATTTAAAACTTTATTTTAAAGCTAATCCCTTAAAATATTAATTTTATAAAATAAAAAAATTAAAAAAAAATAAAATTTTTAATTTATAAATCTAAATTAAATTTATTTCTTAAAAAACTAGATATATTTTAAAACGATTAACATTTCATTTCTAATTATATATTTAAAATAATTATGCTACATTAACTTTTATATATAATTAAATCTTTAAAATTCGAGAAAAATTAATATAATAATTAATTAATTAATAAACCCTGATACACAAGGTACAATAAATTAAATTTTCTTTTAAAATAAAAATTTTTCAAATTATTTCAATTTTCTTTTACAATACTAATAAACTATTATTAAAATTATTTTTTCTTTAAAAAATACTATAACAAAAAATAAAAAAATTATTTTTATTAAATAAAATTAAACAATATAAAAAATTAATAAATAAAAATTAATCAATTTAAATTGATTTGCACAAATTTCTTTTCAATGTAAATGAAATACTTTACTAATTAAGCTTTAAATTGTCTTTCTAGATACACTTTCCAGTACATCTACTATGTTACAACTTATCTTATTTTAAAAATAAGAACGATGGGCGATATGTACATGTTTTAGAGCTAAAATCATACAAATAATCTATTTTATATTACTATTAAATCCACCTTTAAATTTTTATTTCAAAAAATTATCCGTTTAAATAAATTTATTGTAATCCATCTCTACTTAAATATAAACTGCACCTTGACCTGACATTTTATTTAATTAAATATTAAGAAAATTTTTATCTTATAACATATTCTGATGACGGCGATATACAAATTAAACAAATTTAAGTAAGGTTCAATGTGGATTATCAATTACAGGACAGATTCCTCTAAATAGACTAAAACACCGCCAAATTTTTTAAATTTTAAGAATATAACTACTACTACTTTAGTATTTAAATATTTATTTTCAATAATAGGGTATCTAATCCTAGTTTATTACAAAAAGTTTATAGCTTAAATTAATTTTATTGATAATAAATAAATAAATTTAAAAATTTCACCTAATAAATTTATATTTATATTATTAAATTTATAATTTAACTAATACTAAAAATTTTTATTTGCATTATTTGTATAACCGCGGTAGCTGGCACAAATTTTACCAATACAATATATTATTACTAATACAAAATTTCTTTTTTAATTAATATTAATTACTGCGAATAAATATTAATATTTAATTTTTTAAAAATTAAATAAATTCCCACAAACATTTACATGTAAAATAAAATAATAATAAAAATATTAACCAAAATAAAATAATTTATTTAATATAACAAAAAATTATACATAATCAGTATTCTTAATATAATCAAAATTTAAATAAAATTAATTCTATACAAATTATTATTAATGTAAATAATCCTTATAATACATAACTTGAAATAGTATAATCCTTCTCGCAATTTAAGTTTAAAATTTAACCCCTTAATTTAAATTTTAATTTTTTAAAATTAATTAATTATACATAATCAATATTCTTAATATAATCAAAATTTAAATAAAATTAATTCTATACAAATTATTATTAATGTAAATAATCCTTATAATACATAACTTGAAATAGTATAATCCTTCTCGCAATTTAAGTTTAAAATTTAACCCCTTAATTTAAATTTTAATTTTTTAAAATTAATTAATTATACATAATCAATATTCTTAATATAATCAAAATTTAAATAAAATTAATTCTATACAAATTATTATTAATGTAAATAATCCTTATAATACATAACTTGAAATAGTATAATCCTTCTCGCAATTTAAGTTTAAAATTTAACCCCTTAATTTAAATTTTAATTTTTTAAAATTAATTAATTATACATAATCAATATTCTTAATATAATCAAAATTTAAATAAAATTAATTCTATACAAATTATTATTAATGTAAATAATCCTTATAATACATAACTTGAAATAGTATAATCCTTCTCGCAATTTAAGTTTAAAATTTAACCCCTTAATTTAAATTTTAATTTTTTAAAATTAATTAATTATACATAATYAATATTCTTAATATAATCAAAATTTAAATAAAATTAATTCTAYACAAATTATTATTAATGTAAATAATCCTTATAATACATAACTTGAAATAGTATAATCCTTCTCGCAATTTAAGTTTAAAATTTAACCCCTTAATTTAAATTTTAATTTTTTAAAATTAATTAATTATACATAATYAATATTCTTAATATAATCAAAATTTAAATAAAATTAATTCTAYACAAATTATTATTAATGTAAATAATCCTTATAATACATAACTTGAAATAGTATAATCCTTCTCGCAATTTAAGTTTAAAATTTAACCCCTTAATTTAAATTTTAATTTTTTAAAATTAATTAATTATACATAATYAATATTCTTAATATAATCAAAATTTAAATAAAATTAATTCTAYACAAATTATTATTAATGTAAATAATCCTTATAATACATAACTTGAAATAGTATAATCCTTCTCGCAATTTAAGTTTAAAATTTAACCCCTTAATTTAAATTTTAATTTTTTAAAATTAATTAATTATACATAATTAATATTCTTAATATAATCAAAATTTAAATAAAATTAATTCTACACAAATTATTATTAATGTAAATAATCCTTATAATACATAACTTGAAATAGTATAATCCTCTTTGCCACCATAATTTAAATATTTAATTATATATATAATCAACATTATTAATAATTTAAAATAATAATGATAATAACAATTAATTTTTTTTTTTTTTTTTTTATATATAAATTATTTATTATAAATATATATATATATATATAAATATAAATAAATATTTAAAATTAAATAATTATTTTATTATATTTATATATTAATATAAATTATTTATTAATATATAAATAATTATATATAATTAATTATGCTTATAATTAATTAATAATTTATATAAATCTATTCTATATTATTATAAATTTATTATATATTATGTTATTTATTTTTTTTTTCCATTTAGGACCCATAGGCTTATAAATACTTCACTGTTATTAAGATAAGAACCATAATTTATATTTATAATTAATATATATAATTTATATTAATATAAATTATTTATTGTATATATATATATNANAATATAAATAAATATTAAAWGATAATTTAAGTATAAAATAAACTTTAGTTCCATTTTTTTTTTTTTTACATTTTATATATATAT